CTTGCCAAGGAGAAGGTACGGGTTCGATTCCCGTCGCTCGCCAGCTTAATTTAGTAAGGTACTATGATAAAAAATTCAGTCTAGTTGACTACTTAACTACTTATATTAAATTAAGTAGTTGTTAGTCTAATACCGTATCCCTTCCTATCTTATCCTTTGCACTCGACTCAAAAAAAAAAAAAAGAGTGCTTCGGGGGCGAAAATCGAACTTGCCAAGAAGGTGCCCTAAACCGGGGATTTACCGAGACAAACAAGAGAAAATTGCTTTTAAAGGGGAATAGACTGTGCCTTTCTTTTATTTCTTTTTTCTTTTCTACCTGCTGAATAAAAAAAAGGGTTGGATATAGCCCTCTACCATATCTATACAATCTATCATATCTATACAAATAGAATAGTCCATTTATTTATATGGACTGCTAAGTGCGGAGACGGGAATCGAACCCGTGACCTCAAGGTTATGAGCCTCGTGAGCTACCAAACTGCTCTACTCCGCTCTGTAGGGCCAAAAACTGGTGGACGAAAAAGGTTGAATACAAGTCTCTACCATGTCTAGACAAATAGAATAGTCTTTTTATACAGAATGGAGCGGGTAGCGGGAATCGAACCCGCATCGTTAGCTTGGAAGGCTAGGGGTTATAGTCGACGTTGGTTGATTATTTTTAACGTCTCTAATTCAAAACCGAACATGAAATTTTGATTTCATTCGGCTCCTTTATGGCTATTCTCACCACTTAACATCTATGTTAGCTTTTCTGTCTGAATAGAACCAAAGCTCTCTGCTTTCTAGATGATCCCTATAGAGTAGGAGATAGAAATTCTCCTAAATATCTATCTAATCTACTTACTTCGTTCCCTAATTTCATTCAAGAAATCCTGAGGAAAAGAGTTGGGTTTCCACCGAGCTGAAACAATATCCTGATGGTTCTAGTAAACCAAAACTATCGTTTTTTAGCTATTGGGCTTCCATTTCTTTTTTAACTAAAAGAAGATTTAGTTACGATTGGAAATAAACTTTTTTGTATCTTCATCCATAGATCCTTTACTCATATTTATTCAATTGGAATACTTAATCCAATGCAAAATTATGCTTCGCGCCTCTGTACTCATAATGAAATTTGTATTTTGCATGCAAATTTCATTAGTCTTTGGATACTAATCGCGAGAATGTATATTCTTCCTCAATATGCTATTGAGAGGAAAAGGATTAAACCCTTTATAAGAACTAAAGTTTTCATCGGAATATGAATATAAAAAAACTTAAGGATGCCTTAAGTATATCATTTCAAATTCAGTTATTAATAGAACGAATCACACTTTTACCACTAAACTATACCCGCTACATGTAGATTATGATACCAACACTACCCTTTGTCAAGGGTAGCGATTCGAGGAGGAAGCTAATCCCACCTACGGAGAAAAGTGAGCAGTTGGTACTTCAATTGCAGGCCTTTAATTTAGGATTTCGATGGCCCCTCTCTAGTCTGTAAAAGAAATCTCTTCTTACCATGCCACTAGCGTATGAACCAAATGTATGCATTTCGATTAGGATCGTATTCTTCGTATTCTATAGTTTGATTATTCCTACAATATACACTAAGAGATATAGGCGAGAGTACCCATCAATCCCTTTCTTCCTTTTCTTTTTTGTTAGGCAGGCTGTAGAATAATTTTTATACTCTGCAGTACAAATTCAACTGCGCACTTTTTAGAATAAAATTGTTGATAAAACTCCAATATAGTTTGTTCAAAATAAACCTTTTGGATAATATTCAAGTACTATTTCTATTTCCAAAGGGTCCCCGTTGAAAATTGCTGCAAAAAATCCGTCCAAAACTGAAAAAAAGAAAAGTTTTGAACTCGAAGGTTTTTCTAAGGAATGCCTGTGAAAAATTGTTTCAATCTCGCACCAAAACAGATAAGAAGTATATCACTGAAAATTAATACAATACCCAGCCATATGGGTATATGAGGAGGGCGAATTCCTTTATACCCCCCCAATTAGACTTAAGGGAAATAAAACATAAATGGAGAAAGTTCTCATCATAAGATCAGACAATAGAAGAAAAAAGTCCTAATTCTGCAGAACATTCTGAGCACGTGAAAAGTGAATAGGCTAAAGATAAAAAAACAAAGTCTACCATTTTTTTAACAGCAGTTCTTATTGCCCCTTTGGCCTTTTTTTTTTGAACCTCACCAAGAATAAACTTCTATATCTCAATAGAGAAAATAAAATCTCTACATATATATCTATATATACATATATTATGTACATTAATATATACATATATTTTCTACATTATGCAGTAGATCTATAATGGTAAATGAAAGTGGCTAATTTTTGAATAAAAAGCCCTTTTAACTCAGTGGTAGAGTAATGCCATGGTAAGGCATAAGTCATCGGTTCAAATCCGATAAAGGGCTTTTCCCTTAGTGGTAGAGTAATGCCACGGCAAGACCGAAGTCATCGGTTCGAATCCGATAGAGTACTTTTCTACTAAATTCATTCACTTTTTTTCTTTTTTTTTTTTTTGAAAATGTCTCTGTTTTTTATTGAATTTTATGACTTCGTTTAGTATGAGATGCCATATTTTTGGTCTAAACACTAAACGAAGCACAGAGTTTAAATTGCAAAAAATAAATGAAATTGGACTCTTTTTCCTGTTAGAGCAATCAAATCAATATCTGTACTGAACTAATCTAGAATCCTTTTTATTAATCTATTCTATTAAAAGTAAAAGGAATTTCCCTAAAAAGCAGGGGATGATCCGTGAATTAATCTAACCATCAACTAAAAAAAAATCCTATGAAAGCATAATAGAAAAGTAGGAAAGACTCTTTGCTTTGATCTATTTATACTCTTCGATTCGAGTATATTGACAATTCCAAAAAACTGCTCATACTATCATTATAGTATAATGACGAGTGGTTCTATATAGCACTATCGTCTAGTGATGCCCCTATCGTCTAGTGGTTCAGGACATCTCTCTTTCAAGGAGGCAGCGGGGATTCGACTTCCCCTGGGGGTAGGGAGTATTATAAAAAGAGGTTAATCATAGATTATCAAAACCCTAGAATAAATTCTTCCTGGGTCGATGCCCGAGCGGTTAATGGGGACGGACTGTAAATTCGTTGACGATATGTCTACGCTGGTTCAAATCCAGCTCGGCCCAAAAATCTAGGGCTTCGTGAATATGAACTAAATCCTTTTTTTTCTTCCATAAAAAAAATATCTGATCCATAGAAATAAAGGATAAAGAGAAAAGAAGGGGAAAATGGATTTCTAAGCCATATCTCTCTGATTCTTTTCTGGATTTCTAAGCCATATCTCTCTGATTCTTTTCTTACAAAGAAAACAGTTTTCTTATTGAAAGGTGGATTATCAGTTGTTTTTAGAGATAAAAAATCGCGGCATACTAGTTATGCCACTCTCACTATACCCACATATCCTATGTGAGTGTAGTAGTATATGATTCATCTATTTCTTAGAGTACAACAGACGAATCTTCTTAGGGTTCTATTTAAGAATAGGTATGCCATACACCCCGCAGGGATTGTAGTTCAATTGGTTAGAGCACCGCCCTGTCAAGGCGGAAGCTGCGGGTTCGAGCCCCGTCAGTCCCGAACTAGGGTTCAATGAATGAAAAAATTCATCTTTCCTTTTTTTCATCAAGAATTTCCCTGAAAAAAGGGGAGGCAGAAGGCAAGATCAAATATCTATGGAGAACCCTTACTTTACTTTTTTTATTTCGCAGCTCTCAATAAAAAGAGAGCTTTATAGGAATCTTTTTTTTAACTACTTCCGGTTGATAAGGAAAGACATACATATCATACGTGGATTAGTATAATTTAGGATATTACTCTATTTTTATGATATGATGCTACCATCCTCATCTTAACTTCCTATTTGACTCTTATCTTAAGGCATAGAGTTACGGTATTTTACCAGAATCCAATCCATACACAAATTGTATTCGTTTATTGTTAGAGAATGAATTTAATATAATTAGTTCCTTTTTAGGGGTTAAACCACACCACTTCCATTTTGTAGTTCCAACTTTGTGTATATTCAATGAATTCTTGGAAAGAATCTACCTCATTCTCAGTCCATTTTATGAATCTGCTCTCATCTTTAGACCCAAAAAGCAGATATTGACAGTAACCTAATAAAATAAAAACCAAGCAAACGCTCTTTTTCATAAATTTAAATATTGGATCTTTTTTATTTAAGATCCTCTTTTCTCCATCTCATTTCTACTTCTACTGCTTATTTGGATGTCTATGTGACCCATAGAAAGTCGGTTATATAATACATACATACATAATAGTATGTATAACTATAAGAAAAAGGAAGGGAAATAGAAAAGCAAAAGTCGAAAAGGATGAAAAATGGAGGGGTTCCGAATCCAATCAAAAAACCTATTTTGGTCTTAGTATGGATAAGGCATCTTCATATGTTATATTATCCTACTATCAACCATGAATTGATTTGATAGATCCAATATTCATAATATTGAATTGATTCAGTATTATCAGAATGCAAGCCCTCCCCTTGAATTTAGAGGGATACCCCCTTTTCCTCTCCATGGGATTACATCCCGAGTTATTGTGAAAAAATAAAATAAAGACGTTATGGAAGTAAATATTCTCGCATTTATTGCTACTGCATTGTTCATTCTAGTTCCTACTGCCTTTTTACTTATTATTTATGTAAAAACAGCCAGCCAAAATGATTAATTGGAATTCCAATTAATCATTGAAGAAATGAAAAAGGGATTAAAGAAAATAAAAATCCAAGTCTTAAATGAAAGGATCCGGTTGGAATCCTAAAGTGTGGTAGAAAGAACTACATATAGTTCTTTCTACCACACTTTACATTCTTTCTATTATATTATCTTGAATCTACATAGAATATATTAGTAGATTGAAATAGTAATCTAATTCAACTTCTTTTTTCACTGCATCCACTTAATTTCAAGCAAGTCAAAATCAAAAAAATCGAAGACAATTCTTCATTGAAAGAATCCATGGAGAGGGAGAAAAATAATACGAGAATAGACTATAATAAAAGAAAAAAAGTAAATAAAAGGAAAAAACCTGCGAATCTTTCATACTTAAAAATGACGCGAGATGCTTCACGCGAGATCCTTCAAAAAAAGAACAAAAAAAATTTCTAAGAATAAGAAAAGAGTATAAATGGAAAATGTGCGATATGTTGTGAATAGCTTCGTGTAAGAAAGTCTAATTTTCTTATGTAAAGAACTTTATTTTTACTCGTCACTTCTAGTAGAAATTCTTAATTACTAGAATCGCTCTTTCTATTCTATTTCTTTCTATTTCTATTATTTCTTTCTATTTCTATTATAGTAGAATCAAACATAGTAGAATAGAACGACTCTTTCTTAAAAGAAAAGAGTTTTTTTACAAGAGTGAAACAAAACTAAAGAAAGAGAGAAAAAATAAAGTTTGGCAAAATGATTAATACAAAATAAAATGATCAATTAAAGAAAAGAGTTGATACTACAATTCGACTACTCAATCAATTAGTAGTATCCCTAGAGTCCACTTCTCCCCCATACTACTAGCGAAAGAGAAAATGTAAAGACTACCATTAAAGCAGCCCAAGCGAGACTTACTATATCCATGTAAATTATGTCTCCTATTTCTATGAAGGAATTATTCTACTATTGATCAATAATCATAGTGGAATTAAGGGTACAGAGTCAAAATTCTGCTCTAAGACTATGGATGAATCGGTTAAAGGAATTTACTCCTATCAAATTCTTATATGATTTCTGGTGGAATTGGAGAGTATTAAGTATAAATATGATACATATACCTTTTCCTTAAAAAAGAAAGAGTGTGGGAATGTCCTGAATAGAAGATGCGGGAATAGAGAGATTTTTTCTTCCTTTTGTTATCTTTTTATAAGCAAAGGACGTCAGAATATACCATAAAATTAGGATAGATAAATATTTATTGGATACCTACTTTACCCATGTTTATTTTTGACCTAAACCCTACTGCCCCACTTTCACTCTTTCATAGAAAGAGTGAGGAGACCTTATCCACTCCACAACTCCGAAATTTATTTTTGATCAGCCTATTCAATCTGATTCTCGACAGAATCCGTAGCCTTTACTTTAGTGAAAGTCCCTTCTTCAATCTTAGATTGAAAAAAGACTTAGGGACCTTTGGAAGTTTTAAATTCCCGAATCAATTCAAATTAATAAAAGAATAAGGAAACGCTACCTCATCTCTGTTGGTAGTTCCCCGTTTGGGCCACTGCCGCCAAAGCAAAGCCTCGTTTGAGGATAGAACTAGGGTATGGATTCTCAAAATCCAGTATCGCCAGACCTAGTTACTCTCTTGCCCCAACTTATGAGGGTACGAAATTTTGGAGTTTGATTAGTACTATAATCCTAAGTATTATATTGATCAGGCGGCACCCAGATTTGAACTGGGGATAAAGGATTTGCAGTCCCCTGCCTTACCACTTGGCCATGCCGCCAAAAAATCCGATCTAAAATCGAGAAAAGAACAAGTATTCATCCATATTTTCTTACTAAAACCCCCTTTTTTTCTATTCTATTGAGATGGCAAAGGAGAATTTTCTTTCTATTCTATTGAAATGGCAAAGGAGCAAAAGTGGATTTCCAGTCACAGACTGCAAAATTCAGAACAAATTGGAACCATTAACTAGAATTTTTTTTTTTTGAATTGCAGTAGTAAACGACTCTTAAATCGGTATTCTCTCCTTTAATGGCATAATAAAATAGAGTAATAGTTTCCCTAATCTGTATATAGGTAAACTCCAGGTCCGAACAGCATTATTATCTACGGATGCCCCTTATGTACATATCCCTACAGGGAATCATGCTTTAATTTTTCATTGCATTAAATATCTTGAATAAAAAGAGGAAATTTGCTCTGATATAGATTATGGCCTGGCCTTCTTTTCTTGGCCCGCACAAGTGAAATTACGATAAAAGAAAGGATATGTGAATAGGTGGATAACTAGATTAGCAAGTACTTCAAAAAAGTAAGTACTTTATTTTAGGATTCTACAACGAAATCCTTTATTTTTCAGCAATTCTATTACTACGAAACAAAAAATAACCTTCAAATTCTTTTTGAAAATAAAACTAAGCGTACTATTCTAAATTCTAAATCGAACTAAAGTCAAACTTTCTAGTGCTTATAAATTATTATGGCTTTATTTCTTTCATAGAAAGGAGATAAAACGAGAAATCTTTGCTATCCAATCTGATTAGAATATCATAAAGTTTAAGTGGCAGAATTTTTTCTAGGACTTTTTTATCCATTCATTTTAATTCCATTTCTACCCCTGCAAAAGTAGAACTTTCGTCAAAATTATCTTTATTCATATATATGAAATACATATATGAAATACGTATGTGGAGTTCCCTAGAATTTCATGTGATTCAGTAAACAGAATATAGATTCCATGATTGCTAGATTGATCCGTAGGGATTGATAAAGAGTGAGCTGATAATGGAATTTTTCTTCGATAAATAGGAAACTTAAGATTAAGATGCTCCGGAATGGAAATGAGGGAATGTCCACAATACCCGGATTTAGTCAGATCCAATTCGAGGGATTTTGTAGGTTCATTAATCAAGGCTTGGCAGAAGAACTTGAGAAGTTTCCAACAATTAAAGATCCAGATCACGAAATTGCATTTCAATTATTTGCGAAAGGATATCAATTGCTAGAACCCTCGATAAAAGAAAGGGATGCTGTGTATGAATCACTCACTTATTCTTCTGAATTATATGTATCCGCGAGATTAATTTTTGGTTTCGATGTGCAAAAGCAAACCATTTCTATTGGAAACATTCCTATAATGAATTCATTAGGAACCTTTATAATAAATGGAATATACCGAATTGTGATCAATCAAATATTGCTAAGTCCTGGTATTTACTACCGCTCCGAATTAGACCATAAGGGAATTTCTATATACACCGGAACTATAATATCAGATTGGGGAGGAAGATCGGAATTAGCAATTGATAAAAAAGAAAGGATATGGGCTCGCGTGAGTAGAAAACAAAAGATATCCATTTTAGTTCTATCATCAGCTATGGGTTCGAATCTAAGAGAAATTTTGGATAATGTTTCCTACCCCGAAATTTTCTTGTCTTTCCCGAATGCTAAGGAGAAAAAGAGGATTGAGTCAAAAGAAAAAGCTATTTTGGAGTTTTATCAACAATTTGCTTGTGTAGGCGGGGACCTGGTATTTTCGGAGTCCTTATGTGAGGAATTACAAAAGAAATTTTTTCAACAAAAATGTGAATTAGGAAGAGTTGGTCGACGAAATATGAATCGGAGACTGAATCTTAATATACCTCAGAACAATACATTCTTGTTACCACGAGATGTATTGGCCGCTACGGATCATTTGATTGGAATGAAATTTGGAACGGGTATACTTGACGATGACGATATGAATCACTTGAAAAATAAACGTATTCGTTCGGTTGCGGATCTGTTACAAGATCAATTCGGACTGGCTCTTGGCCGTTTACAACATGCGATTCAAAAAACTATCCGTAGAGTATTCATACGTCAATCGAAACCGACTCCACAAACTTTGGTAACTCCAACTTCAACTTCGATTTTATTAATAACTACTTATGAGACCTTTTTTGGCACATACCCCTTATCTCAAGTTTTTGACCAAACCAATCCATTGACACAAACGGTTCATGGGCGAAAAGTGAGTTGTTTGGGTCCTGGAGGATTGACGGGGAGAACTGCGAGTTTTCGGAGCCGAGATATTCATCCGAGTCACTACGGGCGTATTTGTCCAATTGACACGTCCGAAGGCATCAATGTTGGACTTACTGGATCCTTAGCTATTCATGCGAGAATTGATCACTGGTGGGGATCTATAGAGAGTCCGTTTTATGAAATATCTGAGAAAGCAAAAGAAAAAAAAGAGAGACAGGTGGTTTATTTATCACCAAATAGAGATGAATATTATATGATAGCAGCAGGAAATTCTTTGTCCTTGAATCAGGGTATTCAGGAAGAACAAGTTGTTCCAGCTAGATACCGTCAAGAATTCCTGACTATTGCATGGGAACAGATTCATGTTAGAAGTATTTTCCCTTTCCAATATTTTTCTATTGGAGGTTCTCTCATTCCTTTTATTGAGCATAATGATGCGAATCGGGCTTTAATGAGTTCTAATATGCAGCGCCAAGCAGTTCCACTTTCTCGGTCCGAGAAGTGTATTGTTGGAACTGGATTGGAACGCCAAACAGCTCTAGATTCGAGGGTTTCCATTATAGCCGAACGCGAGGGAAAGATCATTTCTAGTGATAGTCAGAAGATCCTTTTATCAAGTAGTGGGAAGACTATAAGTATTCCTTTAGTTGCCCATCGGCGCTCTAACAAAAATACTTGTATGCACCAAAAACCTCGGGTTTCGCGGGGTAAATCCATTAAAAAAGGGCAAATTTTAGCGGAGGGAGCAGCTACAGTTGGTGGGGAACTTGCTTTAGGAAAAAACGTTTTAGTAGCTTATATGCCGTGGGAGGGTTACAATTTTGAAGACGCAGTACTAATTAGCGAACGTTTGGTATATGAGGATATTTATACTTCTTTTCACATCCGAAAATATGAAATTCAGACGGATACGACAAGCCAAGGCTCCGCTGAAAAAATCACTAAAGAAATACCACATCTAGAAGAACATTTACTCCGCAATTTGGACAGAAATGGAGTTGTGAGGTTGGGATCCTGGGTAGAAACAGGCGATATTTTAGTAGGTAAATTAACGCCTCAGATAGCGAGCGAATCCTCGTATATCGCGGAAGCTGGATTATTACGGGCCATTTTTGGTCTTGAGGTATCCACTTCAAAAGAAACTTCTCTCAAACTACCTATAGGTGGAAGAGGGCGCGTTATCGATGTGAAATGGATCCAGAGGGACCCCCTCGACATAATGGTTCGTGTATATATTTTACAGAAACGTGAAATCAAAGTTGGGGATAAAGTAGCAGGAAGACACGGGAATAAGGGGATCATTTCCAAAATTTTGCCTAGGCAAGATATGCCCTATTTGCAAGATGGAACACCTGTTGATATGGTCTTCAATCCCCTAGGAGTACCCTCACGAATGAATGTGGGACAAATATTTGAAAGCTCGCTCGGATTAGCAGGGGATCTGCTAAAGAAACATTATAGAATAGCACCCTTTGATGAGAGATATGAGCAAGAGGCTTCAAGAAAACTTGTGTTTTCGGAATTATATGAAGCCAGTAAACGAACAAAAAATCCATGGGTATTTGAACCCGAGTACCCGGGAAAAAGCAGAATATTTGATGGAAGAACAGGAGATCCCTTCGAACAACCTGTTCTAATAGGGAAGTCCTATATTTTAAAATTAATTCATCAAGTTGATGAAAAAATCCATGGACGTTCTACTGGGCCCTACTCACTTGTTACCCAACAACCCGTTAGAGGAAGAGCCAAACAAGGGGGACAACGAGTAGGAGAAATGGAAGTTTGGGCTTTAGAAGGATTTGGTGTTGCTCATATTTTACAAGAGATACTTACTTATAAATCTGATCATCTTATAGCTCGCCAAGAAATACTTAATGCTACGATCTGGGGAAAAAGAGTGCCTAATCACGAGGATCCTCCAGAATCTTTTCGAGTGCTCGTTCGAGAACTACGATCTTTGGCTCTAGAACTGAACCATTTCCTTGTATCTGAGAAGAACTTTCAGGTTAATAGGGAGGATGTTTGATCAGAATAAATATAAATTTTTTTCTTATTTCTATTTTATGATTGACCAATATAAACATAAACAACTTCAAATTGGACTCGTTTCCCCCCAACAAATAAAGGCTTGGGCTAACAAAATCCTACCTAATGGGGAAGTCGTTGGCGAAGTCACAAGGCCCTCCACTTTTCATTATAAAACCGATAAACCAGAAAAAGATGGATTGTTTTGCGAAAGAATCTTTGGACCCATAAAAAGCGGAATTTGTGCTTGTGGAAATTCTCGAGCGAGCGTAGCGGAAAACGAAGACGAAAGGTTTTGTCAAAAATGCGGGGTAGAATTTGTTGATTCTCGGATACGAAGATATCAAATGGGATACATCAAACTGGCATGTCCAGTGACTCATGTGTGGTATTTGAAAGGTCTTCCTAGTTATATCGCGAATCTTTTAGATAAACCTCTTAAGAAATTGGAAGGCCTAGTATACGGCGATTTCTCTTTTGCTAGGCCCAGCGCTAAAAAACCTACTTTCTTACGATTACGAGGTTTATTCGAAGATGAAATTGCATCCTGTAACCACAGCATTTCTCCCTTTTTTTCTACCCCAGGCTTTGCAACATTTCGAAATCGGGAAATTGCGACAGGAGCAGGTGCTATTAGAGAACAATTAGCAGATTTGGATTTGCGAATTATTATAGAGAATTCCTTGGTTGAATGGAAGGAATTAGAAGATGAGGGGTATAGTGGAGATGAATGGGAAGATAGAAAAAGACGAATAAGAAAAGTTTTTTTAATTAGACGAATGCAATTGGCAAAACATTTTATTCAAACAAATGTAGAACCAGAATGGATGGTTTTGTGCTTATTACCAGTTCTTCCTCCCGAATTGAGACCCATTGTTTATAGGTCTGGGGATAAAGTAGTGACTTCGGATATTAATGAACTTTATAAGAGAGTTATCCGTCGGAACAACAACCTTGCCTATCTATTAAAAAGAAGTGAATTAGCGCCAGCCGATTTAGTAATGTGCCAGGAAAAATTGGTACAAGAAGCCGTGGATACACTTCTTGATAGTGGGTCTCGCGGACAACCGACGAGGGATGGTCACAATAAAGTATACAAGTCACTTTCAGATGTAATTGAGGGTAAAGAGGGGAGGTTTCGCGAGACTCTGCTTGGGAAACGGGTCGATTACTCGGGGCGTTCTGTCATTGTTGTGGGTCCTTCGCTTTCATTACATCAATGTGGATTACCTCTAGAGATAGCAATAAAGCTTTTTCAGCTATTTGTAATTCGCGATTTAATCACGAAACGTGCTACTTCTAATGTCAGGATTGCTAAAAGGAAAATTTGGGAAAAGGAACCCATTGTATGGGAAATACTTCAAGAAGTTATGCGGGGGCATCCTGTACTGTTGAACAGAGCACCTACCCTGCATAGATTAGGCATACAGGCCTTCCAACCCACTTTAGTAGAGGGGCGTACTATTTGTTTACATCCATTAGTGTGTAAGGGTTTCAATGCGGACTTTGATGGGGATCAAATGGCTGTTCATCTACCTTTATCCTTGGAAGCTCAAGCAGAAGCCCGTTTACTTATGTTTTCTCATATGAATCTCCTGTCTCCCGCTATTGGAGATCCTATTTGCGTGCCAACCCAAGACATGCTTATCGGACTTTATGTATTAACGATTGGAAATCGTCGAGGTATTTGTGCAAATAGATATAATAGTTGCGAAAACTATCCAAATAAAAAAGTAAATTACAATAATAATAATTATACGAAAGATAAAGAACCCCATTTTTCTAGTTCCTATGATGCACTGGGAGCTTATAGACAGAAACGAATCAGTTTAAACAGTCCCTTGTGGCTACGATGGAAACTAGATCAACGCGTCATTGGATCAAGAGAAGTTCCGATTGAAGTTCAATATGAATCTTTTGGGACTTATCATGACATTTATGCCTACTATCTAATAGTCGGAAATAGAAAAAAAGAAACCCGTTCTATATACATTCGAACCACTCTTGGTCATATTTCTTTTTATAGAGAAATAGAGGAAGCCATACAAGGATTTAGTCGAGCCTATTCATACACTATCTAAATCTAAACAAGGAAGTTAGATTCGGCGATGCCCCTTTCGGGGGGCATTACGATTTCGCTAGTACCATCTTTTTTGCCACTCAAATTCAGATTGAGATTGAGGAAAGGGGGTAAATTAAGTTTTCGAATCACTGACTCAGGCCTATTGTCGAATCCTACTCAGCAATTGTCGAATCCTACTCAGTCAAAAAAGGGGGTACTTATGTATGGCGGAACGGGCCAACCTGGTCTTTCATAATAAAGAGATAGACGGAACTGCTATGAAACGACTTATTAGCAGATTAATAGATCATTTCGGAATGGGATATACATCCCATATACTGGATCAAATAAAAGCTCTGGGCTTCCATCAAGCCACTACTACATCGATTTCTTTAGGAATCGAGGATCTTTTAACAATACCCTCTAAAGGATGGTTAGTCCAAGATGCAGAACTACAGAGTTTTCTTTTGGAGAAACACTATTATTATGGGGCTGTACACGCAGTAGAAAAATTACGCCAATCCGTTGAAATATGGTATGCTACAAGTGAATATTTGAAACAAGAAATGAATTCGAATTTTCGGATAACGGATCCTTCTAATCCAGTCTATCTAATGTCTTTTTCAGGAGCTAGAGGAAATGCATCTCAGGTACACCAATTAGTAGGGATGAGAGGGTTAATGGCGGATCCTCAAGGACAAATGATTGATTTACCTATTCAAAGCAATTTACGCGAGGGACTTTCTTTAACAGAATATATAATTTCCTGTTACGGAGCCCGCAAAGGGGTTGTAGATACTGCTGTACGAACAGCGGATGCTGGATATCTTACACGCAGACTTGTTGAAGTAGTTCAACATATTATTGTGCGTAGAAGAGATTGTGGTACTATCCGAGGTATTTCTGTGAGTCCTCAAAATGGGATGACAGAAAAACTTTTTGTCCAAACACTAATTGGTCGTGTATTAGCAGACGATATATATATCGGTTCACGATGCATTGCTGCTCGAAATCAAGATATTGGAATTGGATTAGTCAATCGATTCATAACTGCCTTTCGAGCACAACCGTTTCGGGCACAACCCATATATATTAGAACTCCTTTTACTTGCCGGAGCGCATCTTGGATCTGTCAATTATGTTATGGGCGGAGTCCCACTCATGGCGATCTGGTCGAATTGGGAGAAGCTGTAGGTATTATTGCGGGTCAATCAATTGGTGAGCCAGGGACTCAACTAACATTAAGAACTTTTCATACTGGTGGAGTATTCACAGGGGGTACTGCCGACCTTGTACGATCCCCCTCGAATGGAAAAATCCAATTCAACGAGGATTTGGTTCACCCCACACGTACCCGTCATGGGCAGCCTGCTTTTCTATGCTATATAGACTTGCGTGTAACTATTCAGAGTCAGGATATTCTACATAGTGTGAATATTCCGTTAAAAAGCCTTATTCTAGTGCAAAATGATCAATATGTAGAATCGGAACAAGTAATTGCGGAGATTCGTGCCGGAACATCCACTTTGCATTTTAAAGAAAAGGTACAAAAGCATATTTATTCCGAATCAGACGGGGAAATGCACTGGAGTACTGATGTTTACCATGCGCCCGAATATCAATATGGTAATCTTCGTCGATTACCAAAAACAAGCCATTTATGGATATTGTCAGTAAGTATGTGCAGATCCAGTATAGCATCCTTTTCGCTGCACAAGGATCAAGATCAAATGAATACTTATTCTTTTTCTCTTGACGGAAGATATATCTTTGACCTCTCAATGGCTAATGATCAAGTAAGCCATAGACTGTTGGATACTTTTGGTAAAAAAGATAAGGAAATTCTTGATTATTTAACGCCAGATCGAATCGTGTCCAACAATCATTGGAATTTTGTCTATCCTTCTATTCTTCAAGATAATTCGGATTTGTTGGCGAAAAAGCGAAGAAATAGGTTCGTCATTCCATTACAATATCATCAAGAACAAGAAAAAGAGCTAATATCCTGTTTGGGGATTTCGATTGAAATACCCTTTATGGGTGTTTTACGTAGAAATACTATTTTTGCTTATTTTGACGATCCAGGATACAGAAAAGATAAAAGGGGTTCAGGAATTGTTAAATTTCGATATAGGACCCTAGAGGAAGAATATCGGACCCGAGAGGAAGAGTATAGGACTCTAGAGGAAGACTCAGAGGACGAATATGAGAGCCCAGAGAACGAATATAGGACTCTAGAAGACGAATATGAAACCCTAGAAGACGAATATAGGACTCTAGAAGACGAATATGAAACCCTAGAAGATGAATATGGGATCCTAGAGGCCGAATATAGGGCTCTAGAGAAAGACTCAGAAGAAGAATATGGGAACCCAGAGAACGAATATAAAACTCGAGAAGACGAATATGAAACTCTAGAGGAAGAAGAATATGGGAGCCGTGAAGATGGCTCAGAGAACGAATATGGGGCTTTAGAAGAAGACTCAGAGGAAGACTCAGAGGACGAATATGGGAGCCCGGAGGAAGATTCTATCTTAAAAAAAGAGGGTTTTATTGAGCATCGAGGAACAAAAGAATTTAGTCTAAAATACCAAAAAGAAGTAGATCGGTTTTTTTTCATTCTTCAAGAACTGCATATCTTGCCGAGATCCTCATCCCTAAAGGTACTTGACAATAGTATTATTGGAGTGGATACACAACTCACAAAAAATACAAGAAGTCGACTAGGTGGATTGGTCCGAGTTAAGAGAAAAAAAAGCCATACGGAACTAAAAATCTTTTCCGGAGATATTCATTTTCCTGAAGAGGCGGATAAGATATTAGGCGCCAGTTTGATACCACCAGAAAGAAAAAAAAAAGATTCTAAGGACTCAAAAAAAAGAAAAAATTGGGTTTATGTTCAACGGAAAAAAATTCTCAAAAGCAAGGAAAAGTATTTTGTTTCAGTTCGACCTGCAGTCGCATATGAAATGGACGAAGGGAGAAATCTAGCAAGACTTTTCCCGCAAGATCTCCTGCAAGAAGAGGATAATCTCCAACTTCGACTTGTCAATTTTATTTCTCATGAAAATAGCAAGTTAACTCAAAGAATTTATCACACGAATAGTCAATTCGTTCGAACTTGCTTGATAGTGAATTGGGAACAAGAAGAAAAAGAGGGGGCTCGTACTTCCCTTGTTGAGTTAAGAACAAATGATCTGATTCGCGATTTCCTAAGAATTGAGTTAGTCAAGTCCACTATTTCATATACAAGAAGAAGGTATGATAGGACAAGTGCAGGACCGATTCCCAATAATGGGTTAGATCGCAACAATACCAATTCCTTTTATTCCAAGGCGAAGATTCAATCACTTAGCCAATATCAAGAAGCTATTGGCACCTTGTTGAATCGAAATAAAGAATACCCATCTTTGATGATTTTGTCGGCATCCAACTGTTCTCGAATTGGTTTATTCAAGAATTCGAAATATCCCAATGCGGTAAAAGAATCGAATCCAAGAATTCTTATTCGAGATATTTTTGGGCTCTTAGGCGCTATTGTACCTAGTATATCGAATTTTTCTTCATCTTACTATTTATTAACACATAATCAGATCTTGTTAAAAAAATACTTCTTCCTTGACAATTTGAAACAAACCTTCCAAGTACTTCAAGGGCTTAAATACTCTTTAATAGATGAAAATAAAAGGATGTCAAATTTCGACAGTAACATCATGTTGGATCCATTCCATTTGAATTGGCACTTTCTCCATCATGACTCATGGGAGGAGACATTGGCAATAATTCACCTTGGACAATTTATTTGCGAAAATGTATGTCTATTTAAATCGCACATAAAAAAATCTGGTCAAATTTTCATTGTTAATATGGACTCCTTTGTTATAAGAGCAGCTAAGCCTTATTTGGCCACTATAGGAGCAACTGTTCATGGTCATTATGGAAAAATCCTTTACAAAGGGGATAGGTTAGTTACCTTTATATATGAAAAATCGAGATCTAGTGATATAACGCAAGGTCTTCCAAAAGTGGAACAAATATTCGAAGCGCGTTCAATTGATTCACTATCGCCGAATCTCGAAAGGAGAATTGAGGATTGGAATGAGCGTATACCAAGAATTCTTGGGGTTCCCTGGGGATTCTTGATTGGAGCTGAGCTAACCACCGCCCAAAGTCGTATCTCTTTGGTTAATAAGATCCAAAAGGTTTATCGATCCCAAGGGGTACAGATCCATAATAGACATATAGAGATTATTATACGCCAAGTAACATCAAAAGTACGGGTTTCCGAAGATGGAATGTCTAATGTTTTTTTACCTGGGGAATTAATAGGACTATTGCGAGCGGAACGAGCAGGGCGAGCTTTGGATGAATCGATCTATTATCGGGCAATCTTATTGGGAATAACAAGGGCTTCCCTGAATACCCAAAGTTTCATATCTGAAGCAAGTTTTCAAGAAACTGCTCGAGTTTTAGCAAAAGCTGCCCTACGAGGTCGTATTGATTGGTTGAAAGGCCTGAAAGAAAACGTAGTTCTGGGGGGGATTATACCTGTTGGTACCGGATTCCAAAAATTTGTGCATCGTTTCCCACAAGACAAGAACCTTTATTTCGAAATTCAAAAAAAAAATTTATTCACGTCGGAAATGAGAGATATTTTGTTTCTCCATACAGAATTAGTTTCTTCTGATTCTGACGTAACAAACAATTTCTATGAGACATCAGAACCCCCATTTACTCCCATTTATACGATTTAAGGATATATAAAGCATATAAAGCAGATTTTTTTACTTTAATGGAAACTAGACTTTTGACCTTAGAATGCTAACAGGTCTGATTTTAGATTTTGTATTTTCATATTTTACTAAATAAAAGAAGTCAGTTAATTTATTAAGGCTGTGTTTGTTTATATCATGTATCAATGGCCAATTCTGAGTAGAAGGTTCCATCGGAACAATTATTATTTATTTCAAGATATTTCGGCTCTTTCTTAATCTTCAAAAAGAAATCAATTCCGTAATGGTAAGACGAAAAAAAGAAAAAAAAAGAGAAGTGTGGAAAAAATGACAAGAAGATATTGGAACATCAATTTGAAAGAGATGATAGAAGCAGGAGTTCATTTTGGTCATGGTATTAAGAAATGGAATCCTAAAATGGCCCCTTACATCTCGGCAAAGCGTAAAGGTACTCATATTACAAATCTCGCTAGAACGGCTCGTTTTTTATCAGAAGCCTGTGATTTAGTTTTTGATGCGGCAAGTCAGGGAAAAAGCTTCTTAATTGTTGGTACCAAAAAAAGAGCAGCGGATTTAGTAGCATCAGCTGCAATAAGGTCTCGTTGTCATTATGTTAATAAAAAGTGGTTCAGTGGTATGTTAACGAATTGGTCGATTACCAAAACTAGACTTTCTCAATTTAGAGACTTAAGAGCGGAAGAAAAGATGGGAAAATTCCACCATCTCCCAAAAAGAGATGTGGCAATCTTAAAGAGAAAATTATCTACCTTGCAAAGATATCTCGGCGGGATTAAATATATGACGAGGTTGCCTGACATTGTGATCGTCCTTGATCAGCAAAAAGAGTATATAGCTCTTCGGGAATGCGCCATTTTGGGGATTCCTACTATTTCTTTAATCGATACAAATTGTGACCCAGATCTCGCGAATATATCGATTCCTGCCAACGATGACACTATGACTTCCATTCGATTGATTCTTAACAAATTAGTATTTGCAATTTGTGAGGGCCGTTCTCTCTATATAAGAAATCATTGATTAAGATTAAGAAGAATAGTGAATTCTTAAGCAACTACGTAGATTTATGGGATCCGTTACTATTTTTTTTTGTTTTGCCTAGATAAAAGAGGGGGAATATTGATATATATTAGAGGGTATTGATATATATTATCATTTGATGTGATTTCTTGGTATCCTAAATATAAGATTAATACTTCAAGTTGCTGAGTTGAGAAAGAGATGGTTGAATCAAAAGAATTCCTTTTTTGAAGTTCAATTTTTATCAGAGGACAATATGAATATTACACCATGTTCTATTAAAACACTCAAGGGGTTGTATGATATATCAGGCGTAGAAGTAGGCCAACACTTCTATTGGCAAATAGGAGGTTTCCAAATTCATGCCCAAGTACTCATCACTTCTTGGGTCGTAATTACTATCTTGCTAGGTTCGGTTATCATAGCTGTTCGGAATCCACAAACCATCCCAACTGACGGTCAGAATTTCTTCGAATATGTCCTTGAGTTTATTCGAGATTTGAGCAAAACTCAGATTGGAGAAGAATACGGTCCCTGGGTTCCCTTTATTGGAACTATGTTCCTTTTTATTTTTGTTTCGAATTGGTCGGGTGCTCTTTTACCTTGGAAAATTATAGAGTTACCCCATGGGGAATTAGCAGCGCCCACGAATGATATAAATACTACTGTTGCTTTAGCTTTACTCACATCAGCGGCATATTTTTATGCGGGTCTTAGCAAAAAAGGATTGAGTTATTTCGAGAAATATATTAAACCAACCCCAATCCTTTTACCAATTAACATCCTAGAAGATTTCACAAAACCATTATCGCTTAGTTTTCGACTTTTCGGAAATATATTGGCAGATGAATTAGTCGTTGTTGTTCTTGTTTCTTTAGTCCCCTTAGTAGTCCCTATACCGGTCATGTTTCTTGGATTATTTACAAGCGGTATTCAAGCTCTTATTTTTGCAACGTTAGCCGCAGCCTATATAGGTGAATCCATGGAAGGTCATCATTGAATTGACTAATTTTCGAAATAGTCTTTTTTTTTAGCTTAGCCCAATTCATGCATGGTTGCAGATAATCCTCCTGGTTAGAAAACTAACTAGTTCGAAATGCGTAACCTAGAGTTGTAGGAGAGAGAATAGACTATATTACGGAATTGTTAAATTATATATGCATTCAGGGGGGGCGAAATCCAGTTAGATCTATATCCTTAATGTCTATAAGACAGTCATCTTTTGTGCGGCTTTCTAATTCTAAGGAATGATTTTGGAATTGGATTCAATAGAAAATAAGAAAATATGCAAACAAAATAGAAGATACAAATGTATATAGGATTTTATTTATTTATAAGTTAGATTAGATTCATTATCTAATCCGATATATAGAATTCCGGAATTGGATTCCATATCCAGTTCTATGCAGCATATTGTTCTCAATTATATATCTTTATTTGATTCCTATTGGATTTGGATTAGTTCGATTTCAATAGGGGTTCTTTCTGTATTTCGTCTTTTATTATGGATTAGATGAAGGGAAAAAAGGGGAACTCAAGGATATCGAAAAGTCAAAAAAGATGGAATGAAAGGGTGGTTGGTTGGAAAGAAAGAGAAATAGAATAATGAAAAGCATATGGATTTACACAAACCTCTAATGATTAGAAACTAAAAACGAGATCTCGAAGTAGTTCGGATGATTTAGATTATCATTTCAATTTGTACTTTTTAGTTACTTCTACCCAATAGAGCTTAGAAGTTAAAAGTAATAATTTCTTGGTTGATTGTATCCTTAACCATTTCTTTTTTTTTTTTTGACACGAGGAACTCACCATGAATCCACTAATTGCTGCTGCTTCCGTTGTTGCTGCTGGATTGGCTGTAGGGCTTGCTTCTATTGGGCCTGGAGTTGGTCAAGGTACTGCTGCAGGACAAGCTGTAGAGGGTATTGCGAGACAGCCAGAAGCAGAAGGGAAAATACGAGGTACTTTATTGCTTAGTCTAGCTTTTATGGAAGCTTTAACAATTTATGGACTAGTTGTGGCACTAGCGCTTTTATTTGCGAACCCTTTTGTTTAATCCTAAAAAAGAAAATAAGTCCTTTAGATTAGATACTTTTTTCTTTTTTTTAGTAAATTGGTATTTGCTTCTGTAATTCCAAGTATATCAATACTTTTATTTATTATATTATTCCAGGAATTTTTTATTTATCGGGACAGACAATACCCCGGGAAGGGTTGATTTGAGCATGATCAATTTAGGTAGAAGATATGCTCGCCCTCTTCCTTCCCGTCCTTAGTTTAGGATAGTGGAAAGTCTTTTTCCTTTTATTTTAGGAATTTTGGGAACATTTTAACAAAGGAGATCTTTCACAGATCAAACGAGACCTAAGACTTAATCTAAAAGAAATTATTAGATTGAATCTATTTGCATTAAAAAAATTGCATTAAAAAAACCGATAAAAAAGGGCGAGCGAAGTAAGTGATCGAAAAATTTTCTTCTTTGTTCGTCCTATCTATAAGAGGAGAGCATATGAAAAATGTAACCCATTCTTTTGTTTTTTTAGCTCACTGGCCATTCGCTGGGAGTTTCGGGCTTAATACCGATATTTTAGCAACAAATCTAATAAATCTAACTGTAGTGGTTGGCGTATTGATTTTTTTTGGAAAGGGAGTGTGTGCGAGTTGTCTATTTCAAGAATAGATTGGATCTATCCGGCTGCACCTTAGAATATTTTTTAGTATTTTTATTTTGGGATAAATAAGAAAAGGTGCACGATCTCCACGAATTACTTCTGAATAACTTCAGAAATCATATGGAAGAACCATAGCATTTCGCGACTCATTGGTAAATTTACTTTGATTCTCTATAGACCAATAATGTGAGACCATTAACACGGTTAAAGCTAAACTGCTTGAAGTCCAGGCAAAAAGGGGTACTCTTTCTACAACTATATTAGTATCGAAATGCTTTATTAGTATCCAAATGCTTAAAACGGGAAATAGCTAGTGTCGAATTTATCTGATATAGAACACTCATATCGATAAAATGGTTTGAACTATTTACTAGAGGGGCACCCTGCCCTTTTTCCAATGCCGAATCGACGACCTGTGTATAAAAAAAAAGAGAAATTTTTTGGATTTAAGGAAAGAAAAATAATTCTAGCAATTTTCATTTTCCTTTTATTTACTTCGTTTTTCTTAATGAAATTGTTAACTAACAGAGCAAAACAAATAAAGAAACAACTTTGCTGACCATGATAGATTTTTATCTAGTCGGAAGAGTCCTCTTAATATTTAGCTAGTCTTATATACGTTTCCGTATATTGAAATACAAAGAGAAAAGAGGATAGAGGATAGGCTCATTACATAAAAAAAAGATATGGAAATAACCATAATACATAGCAAAAAAGAAAAATAGGAGCGTGAGAGCCAAATGAATCGAAAGATTCATGTTTGGTTCGGGAAGAGATCATAAAAGTTGTAAACTTAATAGCAAGATAATCTACTTTCATTAAAAGATTTATTAGATAATCGAAAACAGAGGATCTTAAGTACTATTCGAAATTCGGAAGAATTGCGTAGAGGGACCCTTGAACAACTCGAAAAAGCTCGGCTTCGATTACAGAAAGTCGAACTAGAAGCAGATGAGTATCGGATGAATGGATACTCTGAGATAGAACGAGAAAAAGCAAATTTGATTAATGCTACTTCTATGAGTTTGGAACAATTAGAAAAGTCTAAAAATGAAACCCTTTATTTTGAAAAACAAAGAGCGATGAATCAGGTCCGACAACGGGTTTTCCAACAAGCCGTACAAGGAGCTCTAGGAACTCTGAATAGTTGTTTGAATACTGAGTTACATTTCCGTACGATTCGTGCTAATATTGGCATTCTAGGGGCCATAGA